ATAAAAACTAGTACGAATGGTAGTGATTTAACTATAAGAAAAAGTTCGAATAATCTTGATGTAACTCAAAAATACAGGCATTTGTGGGTTCAATGTGAAAATTGTTATGGATTAAATTATAAGAAATTTTTGAAGTCAAAAATGAATATTTGTGAACAATGCGGATATTATTTGAAAATAAGTAGTTCAGATAGAATCGAACTTTCGGTTGATCCAGGTACTTGGGATCCGATGGATGACGGCATGGTTTCTCTGGATCCCATTGAATTTCATTCCGAAGAGGAACCTTATAAAGATCGTATTGATTCTTATCAAAAAAAAACAGGATTAACAGAGGCTGTTCAAACAGGTATAGGTCAACTAAACGGGATTCCCGTCGCAATTGGGGTTATGGATTTTCAGTTTATGGGGGGTAGTATGGGATCCGTAGTAGGCGAGAAAATCACCCGTTTGATCGAGTATGCTACCAATAAACTTTTACCTCTTATTCTAGTGTGTGCTTCCGGAGGGGCACGCATGCAAGAAGGAAGTTTGAGCTTGATGCAAATGGCTAAAATATCTTCTGCTTTATATGATTATCAATCAAATAAAAAGTTATTCTATGTATCAATTCTTACATCTCCTACTACTGGTGGAGTAACAGCTAGTTTTGGTATGTTGGGGGATATCATTATTGCCGAACCTAATGCCTATATTGCATTTGCGGGTAAAAGAGTAATTGAACAAACATTGAATAAGACAGTACCTGAAGGTTCACAAGCGGCTGAATATTTATTCCATAAGGGCTTATTCGATCCAATAGTACCACGTAACCCTTTAAAAGGTGTTCTGAGTGAGCTATTTCAGCTCCACACCTTTTTTCCTTTCAATAAAAATTCAATCAAGTAGAGTCTTGAGTTCAACTTTTTTTTTGTGGCGAACAACTAGTTAGTTAGTTTATCAGAATCAAAATAAAAAACCGAAAAAACGAATTTTTATTTGGTGACATAAGATTTAATTGTAGAAAGAATCATGCGGATAATCGTTCTTTTTTTACCGATATTGCTGATTAGTAATATCGGTAAAAAAACAACAACATAAACAGCGAATTCTTCCTTCGAATTAGGAGGCAAGGCAAATAAAACGAATTTCGTGTTCTGTTCGCCTCTTCTATATGTATATATTTCAAATATAGAAAATATAGAATCTTGCATCTTTCTATATCTCCCAAGAAGTCCCCTTTTTATAAGAATTCCTGCTCTTGGGTCGGATTCTAACGAATCTTTCGGGTATTTTTAAATTTTTAAGAGACTCTTTTTTTATTAAAAAAGAAATTAGAAGAAGAAGATAAGAACAATATAAGAATAAAAATAAAAGAAGTAAGAATAATAAAGAAAGTGGATTATCATATATACATCTATTTCATGTAGAAAGATGAATAAGTCCGTTTATTTAGTTCGACATTGCTTGCACTTATTATATATACTCACTTCGATATACTTAGTATACTAATATACGAATTATAATATGAATTATAATTATTATAAGATATCCTTATAACAATAACAGGTACAAATATTAAATCGAGGTACCCCATTCTATGACAATTCTCAACAACTTACCCTCCTTTTTTGTGCCTTTAGTGGGCCTAGTATTTCCGGCAATTGCAATGGCCTCTTTATCTCTTCATGTTCAAAAAAAAAAGATTTTTTAAATCTGATGTGGTCAAATCTCATCTAGTTTTTTTTTTTCAAGACTTAGCGAACAAGGATATCCATTTAGTAGAATATTGTATAAGAATAACAGGTGGCTTTCTCCGAACATAAATGAAAAAGATCTTATACATGCGTAAACATGATATATGGACAGACGAATTCTAGCAATTAAAAAAAAAATAGGCTGGGATCCAAACTCATGTCTGAAATTAAAGTAAATCTATCCATATGTATGTAGCTATTGATAGGGAATCATATGAAGGGGATGCTTTTATTTTATTATATCTAACCAATTCGATTAATTACTACTAAAAGTTCACATCAGAATAGTACTAGTTGATGAGAGTTACTTCGGAAAAAAAAGTCAAGTGAAATTTTTTTTGTTATTCCATAAAATGCAACCGGATCTACTATGTATGAGTTGGCGATCAGAATATATATGGATAGAATTTATAGCAGGATCTCGCAAAACAAGTAATTTCTGCTGGGCGTTTATCCTTTTTTTAGGTTCATTAGGATTCTTATTGGTTGGAATTTCTAGTTATCTTGATAAGAATTTGATATCCTTCTTTCCGTCTCAACAAATCCTTTTTTTCCCACAAGGGATCGTAATGTCTTTCTATGGGATCGCGGGTCTCTTTATTAGTTCCTATTTGTGGTGCACAATTACATGGAATGTAGGTAGCGGTTATGATCGATTTGATAGAAAAGAAGGAATAGTGTGCATTTTTCGTTGGGGATTTCCTGGAAAAAATCGCCGCATCTTTTTACGATTCCTTATGAAAGATATTCAGTCCATCAGAATAGAAGTAAAAGAGGGTATTTATGCTCGTCGTGTCCTTTATATGGAAATCAGAGGCCTGGGAGACGTTCCCTTGACTCGTACTGATGAGAATTTGACTCCACGGGAAATTGAGCAAAAGGCTGCGGAATTGGCCTATTTCTTGCGTGTACCAATTGAAGTATTTTGAAAAAAGAAACTGCAAAATAAATGCTTTCTCAGCAAGAGGAAAACCCCTAAGAATCCTTTTTTTCTATAAGCATAACTTACTTAATTAAAGTTTCTTCAGAACGCCTCGTGGGACCAAAGCAAGGCAAACGTGTACGTGGCGGCCATAATATAAAACGAAACCTTTTTTGTTTTTGTCTGTCGATTTTTTTTTTCGAAATATTTGATATTTTCTTTTTTAATAAACAGGAAGTTCTTTCATTTCGAAATCCGAAAAATATTCATTATTGGAATCTTTATTTGAATCTTTCGGGCATTCATCAAAGGATCAAAGGGGAGTAATTACTTCGAATATTTGATCAATTAAGATATCTGGAAACAATCTATTTTTTTTTATTTCTTCATTTGAATTCGAATAATAAATGCTTTCTCAGCAAGAGGAAAACCCCTAAGAATCCTTTTTTTCTATAAGCATAACTTACTTAATTAAAGTTTCTTCAGAACGCCTCGTGGGACCAAAGCAAGGCAAACGTGTACGTGGCGGCCATAATATAAAACGAAACCTTTTTTGTTTTTGTCTGTCGATTTTTTTTTTCGAAATATTTGATATTTTCTTTTTTAATAAACAGGAAGTTCTTTAATATTCATTATTGGAATCTTTATTTGAATCTTTCGGGCATTCATCAAAGGATCAAAGGGGAGTAATTACTTCGAATATTTGATCAATTAAGATATCTGTAAACAATCTATTTTTTTATTATTTCTTCATTTGAATTCGAATTCGAAGTGGATTCTTCTTCTATTTCTGTATTTTTTCTACACTAGATTCAAGGACTAACCTCTGAATCACAACTAAAAAATGGGGGCTCGATTAATAAATTAATAATTAATAGGCGCGATACCTTATAATAGAACTTATGCTTGATAGAAATATTAGATCGCATAGAGTCAACGAATGAGGTGACAATTCACAGATGAAAAAATGACAAAAAAGAGCGCATCTATTCCCCTTCGATATCTTTCATTTATAGTATTTGTAGTCTTTTTGCCCCGGTGGATCACTCTCTCATTTAATAAAAGTCTAGAATCTTGGGTTACTAATTGGTGGAATACTAGGCAATCCGAAACTTTTTTGAACGATATTCAAGAAAAGAGTATTCTAGAAAAATTCATAGAATTAGAGGAGCTATTTCTCTTGGATGAAATGGTAAAGGAATTCCCGGAAAGACATCTACAAAAGTTTCGTATGGGGCTCCACAAAGAAACAATCCAATTGATCAAGATACAAGATGAGGATCATATCCATACAATTTTGCACTTCTCGACAAATTTAATCTGTTTCGTTATTCTAAGTGCTTATTCTATTCTGGGTAATGAAGAACTTGTTTTTCTTAATTCTTGGGTTCAAGAATTCCTATATAATTTAAGCGACACAATAAAAGCCTTTTCCATTCTTTTAGTAACTGATTTATGTATCGGATTCCATTCGCCCCACGGTTGGGAACTAATGATTGGCTATGTCTATAACGATTTTGGATTTTTTCATAATGATCAAATTATATCTGGTCTTGTTTCCACTTTTCCAGTCATTCTAGATACAATTTTCAAATATTGGATTTTCCTTTATTTAAATCGTGTATCTCCGTCACTTGTAGTGATTTATCATTCAATGAATGACTGAAAAACGAGTCAATTAGAATGTTTCTTACTTTGTACCTAAGCAAAGCATTCCAGGTCGTACTTACCTTACTCTTTCTACCCATTCAGAGGATTCCTCCTATATTCCAGTAAAATTATTTCAGTAAATAGCAAAATCGTGGATAGGGAACTATACTAGCGACCTACCCAATTTTATTGTAGAAATTTTCGGGATCAACGATTGGACCATGCAAATTAGAAATACTTTTTCTTCGATAAAGGAAGAGATTACTCGATTCATTTCCGTATCACTCATGATATATATAATAACTCGGGCCTCCATTTCAAATGCATATCCCATTTTTGCGCAGCAGGGTTTTGAAAATCCACGAGAAGCCACTGGTCGTATTGTATGCGCCAATTGCCATTTAGCTAATAAACCTGTGGATATTGAGGTTCCGCAAGCGGTACTTCCTGATACTGTGTTTGAAGCAGTTGTTAGAATTCCTTATGATATGCAACTGAAACAAGTTCTTGCTAATGGTAAAAAGGGGGGGTTGAATGTAGGGGCCGTTCTTATTTTACCGGAAGGGTTTGAATTAGCCCCCCCCAGTCGTATTTCTCCCGAGATGAAAGAAAAGATAGGCAATCTATCTTTTCAGAATTACGGCCCCACTAAAAAAAATATTCTTGTGATAGGGCCTGTTCCTGGTAAGAAA